CATTTGACTCCGTACTACTGAAAGATTTAGTTGTACACTGGAAAGATAGCTCAAAAAGTTCAAAGAATGTTTGGATAATGAGTTTATATGGATCTTTTCCGGTGGAAACCACACATCAAAATGACATTGACAGAAAATGACAAGATAATATTTCCATTTTTTCATCAGAAGAGGGGGATTCTTTGAAGCCAGAATGGATTTACCTTGATATCTAATATAATGTGTGAAAAAATCCTTGAACAAGGATAGGGTGGCCCCAAAATCATTAGCAATGACTTCCGCAAAATATTCTATTTTTCCATAGAAAAATATTCGCTCAAGAAAGACCCGATAAAATGTTGATCGTAAATGAGAGGATTGCTTACGAAGAAAAAAGAAGACGGATTCGTATTCATATATATAAGAGTTATATAGGAATAAGAAAAATCTTGGATTACTTTTCGTAAAAATCGAACTCAATTTCTTTGAAATAATAAATGGGTCCCAATTCCCATACTCGTGAAGAAAGAGTCGTAATAAATGGAAATAGGAGGAGTCTTTCGCCCAGTAACGAATAGTTTGAACCAATTTTTCTAGATGGATGGGATAAGGTATTAGTACATCTAACGTATAATTTAAATGCGACAATTTGCCCTCTAAAAAAGAAAATATTGAATGAATTGATCGTAAATTATGAGATTTTACTATTTTTAACTTTTCTAAAGAAGATACTAATTGTAGGGAAAATGGAATTTCCACAATAACAGAAAAGCCTTCTGATATCATTTTAGAATACAATTTTTTGTTGTATCTAAAAAATCGATTTTGGTTCGAATCATTAAAAGACAAAATAAAAAGATTCTTTTGATATATTCCTGCAATTAAACGTTTTACAATTAGTAAACTAAATTTACTATCATAAGCCATATTTTCGAATACAATCGATCTATTGAAACCACGATCATGAACAAGAGTATAAATATACTCCCGAAACATAAGTGGGTATAGAAAGTCGTTTTTTTGAGATCTATCTAGTTCGAAATATCTTTTATATTTCTCTATTTTCATTTTCAATTCGATTTGATTGAAGCAAAGATAGGCGATTTCTTGGGTTATTAAATGATACATAGTGCGATATCATAAAAACAAAATGGTATAATAGATACCTCAGAAATAGGTTAAGTAAAAGCATCAACGGATTCTCTATCCTTTCCATCTAAATGATTAGAAATCCTTTACTTTTTCAAACCAATCGCTCTTTTGATTTTGGAAAATTTTTGATTATCAATATACTCTTTCTTCTACACATTCAGCCACCCTCCTGGCGTAAAATGGCTAATAGTTAGGACTCATTCAAAAAATAGAAAAGTGGGGTTTTCCACATCAGGCACTCATCGATTTTTAACATCGAATTCAGAATTTAATTGGAAAATCATTCAAATTAAGAATGAGAGCTCCTTTCTTTTTTGTTCCCCTAGAATTTCGAATTCATTTCGAATTGGAGCCGTGGAGCTCTATCCATTTATTTATTAATATTAACTTTAACTCGACCCACCTTTGATTCATTTTGTTATGTTCTACACAAATAATTCAAACAGGGTTTGGAATCGGTCTGGTAAGAATAAAATATTCTCAGAATTCTTCATTAATATGACATGCTATTTTTTCCACTCATTCCTTTTAGGATCAGTCATGGTCTTACAAACCATACCGATGGTATGGACGAATCCTTTCTTCATACAAATGCGTAAAAGCTGTTAGTCGCACTTAAAAGCCGAGTACTCTACCATTGAGTTAGCAACCCAAATAAAAAAATTAGGTTATGGAGATAGAATCAAAATCAAAATAAATAAAACGATTGAATGGTACGACACAATCAAAAAATTAAACTAGCAAGAAATGAACACAAAAAAAATTCGAATCGATCTTGAACAAAAGAAAAAAAGGGGGATAAGATAAAGATAATATAAAAAAAGAATAGAAAAAGTTCTCAAATCAAATAAAAATAGAAAATATAGGTAAAGTGAAAATTGATAGAAAATTTCTTATTTCTTACACTATTCATTGCTTAAGACATTGCTTAAGATTTCTTTTTTTTTTTCTATTTCTTTTTATTAATTTATTGAATAGACATATGGATATAACTAAACTATTCTAACAAAAGCCTTCTAAATTTAATATTAAAAATTCTTTAAATTTAATTGAAAATAAAATTGAAAATTTCAAAATTGTATCACAGAAATTTTGACAACCCCATCATTTTAGTTGTATTTGAATGAAGAAAAAAAGCAAAGCTATGAAATAGGGACAAATGGATCCACAAATAAGATCCAATTATCCAGATTGGATTATACCTATCCAATACATTGTTGTCAATATGAATGTAAATGTGTTAAGAAAAAAGACAAAATGAATAAAACAAAAGAATTAACTCAAATACAAATAAATGAATTCCATTTAAAAAAAGAAAATAGACTATCTATCAATTTATTATAGAATAATAAAGAATCAAAATTAAATGCATAATAAAAAAAACATTATATAGAACACTATATAGAATATAAGTCGAATAGAAAATAATAAAAACTCAGGACTTGGATTGGCACTACATAGAGAAGATCTACATAGATACAAATAAAAAATCGTAAGTAGAAAAAGAGAATTCAGAAAGAATTCGAAAAAATTTCTCCGAATTATTCGATATTCTCAATATACGAAGACTAAGAAAGCCCAAACAATGAAAAACAACACATTGGAAGATAATGTCAAATTTTCCAATTTTGAGGCTAAATTACTTCATTTAGTTACTTGATTTGTTCCATCCACCTGAATCTTAGTCTTAATTTCTATCACTAAGATTAAAAAAAAAAATGAAATCATAATCTAATTGACTCTAATTAATTTGATGATTTTTTTGATTTCCTTGACATTCTAATTTTATCTAATTCTATATACATAACCAGAACTTCAAATCTTTTTTATCAAGTTGGAGGAGGAGATAAAACTTATTATATGTTTCTAGGAGCCTTTTATTGACCTCTATCCTCCATGAAGGATTTTTTATTGTCATCAGGACAAGGATTTTGCTGGAGCTTTTCTTTATCTTTTATTAAAGACAATCGAAATTTAATTAGTAATTAATGAAATATTCAAAAGAGGGTGTAGGTAATTTCTACACATATACATATATATCTACACATATATCTTTCTATAAGTATACCATAACCATTTTATCTACTATTTCTGATTTCCCTCTCTATTCTATTCATATTCCAGAAATAGCTTTTTTTTTCTAACATGAAATGCCTTATCATACCTTTGTTTCGTTAGAAAAAAAAATCCCTTTTTTGTTCAAATTCTTTTAATCAACGGTTCCACGTTTCCTTAAAAAAATCGATTTAATTACTATTATTTTATTTGAACACACAATCTTTTGTGAATTTGATCCTCAACAAATGTTAAATCCTCAACAAAAGGTTGTTTAAAAAGACAACTAACTTTTATTTGGTATTTGGAAAATCTTTCTCTTTATTTATATTTATTTAAATTTAGATTAAATATAGAATATATAATATTCTATAAATATAGAATATAGAAAAGCAATATGCTTTGGGACGGAAGGATTCGAACCTTCGAATACCGGGACCAAAACCCGTTGCCTTACCGCTTGGCGACGCCCCATTTCCATTTCTATTTCGATTTAATACTAATTAAGTCGAATATTAATATTAGTATTAATATTGTATTAGTATTAATATTGGTTCTTCGTCAATTACCGGCCAAATATCTCTGAATTGAATTCGCTTGTTGTTTGGATTTTGATATGTGTAAATATCGAATTAAACGAAATTTCTTGATCATAATATATAATTCAATTAAGATATTGTATGAAAATAGGATTTCTTCTATTCTTTTCTTTTTTTAATTGAGAATTGAAGGATTTTTGATTGGGTGGATGAGTTGAAAGTTTTTAGTCTACCTTACTTTAAATATCCATTTTATATCAATGGAATATTAATAACTCAGTCAAAAGTCAAAATACAATTATCTTTAGGAAAAAGATGTTTGTTATGCTTAACATTTTTAGTTTAATTTGTATCTGTCTTAATTCTGCCCTTTATTCAAGCAGTTTGTTGTTTATAAAATTGCCGGAAGCATACGCTTTTTTGAATCCAATAGTAGATGTTATGCCAGTAATCCCTCTGTTCTTTTTTTTATTAGCTTTTGTTTGGCAAGCTGCTGTAAGTTTTCGATAAGATTTTGAATACTGTCCTAGAAGAATTCATGACTTATTCGAGAAAAAATTCTAACAATTTCTAAGATCAGATAAGTCTTCTAATTCTAATAAAAATCCTGAATTCAAACATTGCAATTTTTGTATAGATGCGAAAAATCTGGATTACCCCATTTCCTCATTCTGATTGATTTTCCATTCGATCAAAAGAGACCCCATTCATTGGGTTCCCCACAATCTATCTAATTGTAGGTATGAAAGAAGTATGAAAGAAAATTTTTGGGAATGAAAGACTTGATTCTTATTACAAATAAATTTAGAAATTTATTTTCTATTTCTATATTTCTAGAAATTTCTAGAAACCGCTTCGTTTCTTGGTGTGAAAATGGAATATGTGATATAAAAAAGGGAATCTAGTTTCTTTTTTTTTTTTTTTTTTTGCAAACCAAAAAAAGATCTTGGAGATTATCTAATGCTTAAATTATTTGTTTACACAGTAGTTTACACAGTAGTAATATTCTTTCCAAAAAAAGATCTTGGAGATTATCTAATGCTTAAATTATTTGTTTACACAGTAGTAATATTCTTTGTTTCTCTCTTCATCTTCGGATTTTTATCTAATGATCCAGAACGTAATCCTGGACGTGAAGAATAAAATAAAACCAAAATTCCTTGCTTTATTTTTTAATGTTCTTAACATTTTATCTATTTTTATCTTTAATTTCAATAGAATTCTTTAAGAAATTTGAAAGATAAAGTTCTTAAAAACTATTAACAGAACCGGAAAGAGAGGGATTCGAACCCTCGGTACGAAAAACTCATACAACGGATTAGCAATCCGACGCTTTAGTCCACTCAGCCATCTCTCCCAATCGAAAAAAGGGAATTAACATGTTACATTACATTAATGTAATGGGGTTTGTTTGAAAAAGAGAGTCCTTTTGTATCCTCTTTTTTTATTACTTTATTCCTTTTGTTTCGTTTTATTTCATTACTTTTATACTTTATATACCCTATTCTATATTATCATAAAATATACTATCATATTCTAGTCTATATTCTAGACTCTATATTCAAGTCTTTTTTTTTAGATTTTTTAATATCTATAAAAGTATTGTATAAAAAAGTGTTATAAGAAATTGTATTGTATATGTATAATAAATAGATAAGATAATAAAAAAAATGGAAAAGATATAGAAAAGATTGATTCTATAATCAAATCATAAATATAGAAAACTGACCTCAGTAATCCTTGTAATTTCTTTTTGATTTCGAGTAGGGCTCGAAAAAGATATCTCTAACTCAATATTGCAATTAACCAATCAATATCATATATCAATCAATATTTTATATATTGATTGATATATGATATGAAAAATATCAAATAGAAAGTAGAAAGAAAAAAAAACTACCCCTTTTTCACGGCTTAGCTCGCGATGGGGTGGGGCTATTTTGTCAAATATCATAAAGGATAATTCTTTTTATTTGATTTGAAAAACAAATACTTGTTTTCCTAATCTCATTAGATTCCCTGAAGAAATACAATACCCCAACGCTCTAATTTTTCTCATTCTTTTCGAATTCTTTTCTGATTCTACCTTAATTATGATTATGCCCGATTCTCTTACTCGACAAAAAGTTTCTATATATACAATAATGGCATCATAGCGGGTATAGTTTAGTGGTAAAAGTGTGATTCGTTCCATTAACCCTACATAGTTAAGGGGTTTCCCGGCGCATATTCCGATCAAAAACTTTATTTCTTAAAAGGATTTAATCCTTTACCTCTCAATGAAAAATTCGAGTAAGAATATCAATTCTCGTGATTTGTATTCAAGAGTCAATTAGAAATTGAAAACTTGGATTATGAGATTACGAAACATAATTTTTTTATTGGATAAAAACTTCCAATTGAACGAGTATGAATAAAGGACCTATGGATAAAGATAGAAAAGTGGATTTCTAATCGTAACTAAATCTTCAATTTTCTGTTTTTTATATAGTTGGGTGAGATTGAAGCAAAATAAGTATTTAAAGGATGACTTTGGTTTACTATAGACATCAATATCATGTTTTGACTCGGTAGAAACAAAAATCTTTTCCTAAAGATTCTATTAAATTAAATAGAAATAAAGAACGAAATAACTAGAAAGATTATTTTAATTCCTCTCGTCTAGAGGGATCATCTAGAAAGCGCGTTTTTTGAATGCATTCAAAAAAAAGGGGGCTGACATAGATGTTATGGATAGATGCTTTGGGCCGCATTTTTTTTCGCTCACGCCCGAGGCTGGAATTTTTTCCATATTTCATAAAGGAGCCGAATGAAAGAAAAGTTTCATGTTCGGTTTTGAATTAGAGACGTTAAAGATGATAAATCAACGTCGACTATAACCCCTAGCCTTCCAAGCTAACGATGCGGGTTCGATTCCCGCTACCCGCTCTGGATCTCTATACTATATTATATACTCATTATATACTTTCTAAATTATTAGAATAAAATTGAATAGAATTCATAGAATTTTCTCTAATTTGAATACAAATTGATTGTATTCAAATTAGAGAAAATTCTGGTATAAAAAAGCCTATCTTATATCTATTATACTATCATAGATATAGAAGTCGGGTATATGTACTTTGGATATTATTATGATAATATCTCGCTCCTTTCAATTCCATTTCATATAGAATATATGTATTAGCGGATATATTATTATTATCAGAAGATCCATATATTAACTATATACTATACTCGACTCAATATTCAATAGATATATATACCTATATCTAGAATAATAGAATGTAATATTAAATATCAAAATAAATATTGATAATAAATAGAATCAATTTGTAGAATCAATTTTAAATTGAAAGAATAAAGAATTGAAAATTCTATTTTAATTAATCTAGAATTTAATAAAATATGCAATTCTCGAAATTTTCTCCCATATTCTTTTTTTTTATGATCAAGAGATAGAAAAAAATATATAAGATAAGAAAAGAAGAAATTGGAATGGAAAAGCGTCCATTGTCTAATGGATAGGACAGAGGTCTTCTAAACCTTTGGTATAGGTTCAAATCCTATTGGACGCAATATAATATTTATTATATTAAAATTATTAATATTTGTTATTTTATTGATTATTAATATTTGTTATTGATTATTAATATTTGTTATTGTATATATATATGGATTTCTATTTCTATATATATATATATATATAGAAATAGAATAATTAGTATATATATATATATAGAAATAGAATAATTAGTATTTCGTTTATTAGTAT